GCGTATATATTGCAATAGTATATATTAGTGCACTTTGGTAAAAAAAAACTAACAGAGGGTTCACCCTGTTTCCGAGGGAATTACGTATATTATTGCAATATGTGTATTAGTGCACTTTGGTAAAAAAAACTACTAGGGGTTTTCCTGTTTCCGGGGGGTTTTCAGGAGTATTAGACATCTAGGGGGTTTTAGGGGGTAGGGGGGTTTTTACGCGAGCGAAAACCGGGTCGTAAAGGATAACTTCCTACTGATAAATCTCTCATTATGCTCTTGATATACCTTTATGCCTTTCTTATGTAATATCTTTTCAACACTCATACTATAACTTGCTTGACGCGAAAGATGTTCAACCTTGTCAGCTAAACCCGTGTGCACTCTGAAATGCCAGATGAGTTGAAATAAAAAAAAAAAACCCGTAGCCCAGTCAGAGTGAACGCTCGGCATGGTCGGTTCTCGGAGTAGTAATTCACCATTAACTTATGTAAGCGTCGATAAAAGTGGGAGGAATAATATCAAGTCTAGGCCCTGAAGTAGGAACCAAATGCCAGGAATAATTCACACTGTGAAACCCCCACGAATACTTGTCCCTCACCTTCAATAACCGTTGACATTCTGAACATCAACTGATGCAATTCTCTTATTGAGTCGGTTACTGAGATTTGACGGGATTTGGAGTAAACGTATAATTCACTTATGGTTAATTGACACTGCAAGAAGCTTCATAAACATTGCCCGTCTTTATTTAATTTAATGTAGTTATATCTTAAATTGCTTTGTGTTTACTTTTTAGTCATGGTGATATATGAGGGTGTAAATTCTATTTGTGTTGATTAAACATGTAATGTACTTGAATGTCCATGAATTGGTTAATATATATGAATGGTTATTATACATACATGCACTATATTGTGCATATGTAGGCAGAGAGTAGTTTAGTTTAGAATCCTGGCTTTGGGAGTCAGGGGTGGGAGTTAAAATCTCCTCTCTCTGAGCAGAAGGGAGGAATTTAACCTCCGGCATCCGGCTTACAAGACCGGCGCTCTGGCGCTGAGCTACTTATGCATGTTCATTCAAGTATTTTGTTTTCCACTATTGCTGCTCCTGGGTAAAGAACTAGGAATAGGGAGAAGTATAGTACAGATGCAACTTGCCCAATGATGATGAACGGGTGTTCGACTGGTATGCCGCCGATTCAGGTGAGGATAGCGACGTCTGCGATGAGGGTCCAGAATAGAAATTGAGTAACAGGACGGAATGTTAATCCTCGTTGTTTGGATGTGTGAAGGATTGGAACCACCATTAAGACTAAAATGGAGGCGAGAAGGGCGAGTACCCCTCCGAGTTTGTTTGGGATGGATCGAAGGATGGTGTAGGCAAACAAGAAGTATCATTCGGGTTTGATGTGTGGAGGGGTAACTAGCGGGTTTGCGGGGGTGAAGTTATCGGGATCTCCCAGCAGATTAGGGGCGAAGAGTGCCAGGGCTGTGAGGGAGACAAGTAGGGCTGCAAAGCCAAGGAGGTCTTTATAAGAAAAGTATGGGTGGAACGAGATTTTGTCAGCGTCTGAGTTTAGGCCGAGGGGGTTGTTTGAGCCGGTTTGGTGGAGGAACAGAAGGTGAACTAATGTGGCTCCAGCAATAACAAAGGGAAATAGAAAGTGGAAGGCAAAGAATCGGGTTAGGGTAGCGTTGTCGACAGAAAAGCCGCCTCAGATTCACTGTACTAGCGAGTTGCCCACATAGGGAACAGCTGATAGAAGGTTGGTGATGACTGTGGCACCCCAGAAGGACATCTGTCCCCATGGTAGGACGTACCCAACGAATGCTGTTATCATGACTAGAAGTAGTAGAACAACCCCAATGTTTCATGTCTCTTTGTATAAGTAGGAGCCATAGTAAAGTCCTCGTCCGATGTGTATGTAAATACAGATGAAGAAAAATGATGCTCCATTGGCATGTAGGTTTCGGATTAGTCACCCGTAGTTTACGTCTCGGCAAATATGTCCGACGGATGAAAAGGCTGTGGCAATATCTGATGTGTAGTGTATAGCAAGAAAAAGGCCAGTTAGGATTTGGATGATTAAGCAGAGTCCAAGTAGGGAACCAAAGTTTCATCATACGGAGATATTTGAGGGGGCGGGGAGGTCAACTAATGCATTGTTAGCGATTTTTAGTAGAGGGTGCGTTTTTCGTAGGCTTGCCATTAAGTGTTCTTGTAGTTGAATTTACAACGATGGTTTTTCAAGTCATTAGTCTTGGTTAAAGTCCTGGCAGGAATCATGACTTATGTTATGTCTTTATTTCTTTTGGGGTTGGTTTTAGGATTAGTGGCTGTTTCTTCAAATCCCTCTCCTTATTTTGCTGCTCTGGGGTTGGTAGTGGTAGCAGGAATGGGGTGCGGGGTGTTGGTTAGTTATGGTGGTCCGTTTTTATCCTTGGTTTTATTTCTTATTTATTTGGGTGGAATATTAGTTGTGTTTGCGTACTCGGCAGCTTTGGCCGCCGAGCCTTTTCCAGAGGGATTGGGAAGTCGTCAGGTGGGAGTTTATATGATCTTGTACGTGGTGGGGGTGGCGATTGTATCAAATATGTTTTGAGGTGGGTGACATGAAGTATCATGGGTCCCAGCTGATGAGCTTGATGGGTTTAGTACTTTTCGTGGGGATATTGGAGGGGTGGCTGTAATATATTCTTTGGGGGGAGGGATGCTTATTCTTAGTGCGTGGGCTCTTCTTCTCACACTGTTTGTTGTGTTGGAATTAACTCGAGGCCTCAGCCGTGGCTCGGTCCGGGCGGTTTAAAAAGCTACTAAGAGCATGGCAAATGCCAGGGTTAGAAGGAATAATGCTAAATAAGTTTTTACTAGGCCCCGTTGTGTATTGCTGGTGGCAGTAATGAGAGGGTTTGTGTGGTAAGCGATGGCTTTGGGTCCGACTTTCTCGATCCAGGTTTGGTCTAGTGTTTGACTGGCAATTGTTTGACCAAGGGTAAGTCCAAGTTTAGGGGTTAGACGGTGGATGATTGAAGGGAAGAACCCAAGTATATTAGAAAAGTGATGTGGTGTTAGGCGAGGGGTAGAGCGGTATTGTTTGGCCGTGAGTGAGGCTAACTCTAGGGCGATAATTAGTCCCAGCAGGGAAACAATTAGGGCAGCAAGTTTGAGGAGGGGAGGTATGGTAATAATTGGGGTTTTAATTGGGACAATGGTTGAGGTAATTAAAAAGCCGGCAATAATGCTGCCTCAAGCAAGTCGTTTAATGGGGTTGATTACTGCAGAGTTGTTTTCGTTGATTGGGGACAGGGAGTTAAATCGGGGGTAACCTATTGATACGAAGAAGATTACTCGAAGGCTATAGATGGCTGTGAAAGAAGTAGCAATAAGAGTGAGGACAAGGGCTCAGGCGTTTAAGTGGGATGTGTTTAGAGCTTCGAGGATGGCGTCTTTAGAAAAGAAGCCTGCAAGGAAGGGTGTGCCGGCTAGAGCTAAGCTACCAATTGTTAAGCAGGAGGATGTAAGAGGGGTAAGAAATTGTATGCCCCCTATTTTTCGGATATCTTGTTCGTCGTTCAAGCTGTGGATTACTGAGCCCGAGCAAAGGAAGAGTATTGCTTTGAAGAAAGCATGTGTGCAGATATGAAGGAAGGCTAAATGTGGTTGGTTTAATCCGATGGCAACTATCATGAGGCCTAGTTGACTAGATGTTGAGAAGGCTACAATCTTCTTAATATCATTCTGTGTTAATGCACATGTGGCTGTAAATAGCGTGGTTAGGGCTCCTAAGCAGAGGCAGATAGTTAAAGCGGTCTGGTTTCCTTCAAGTAGGGGGCTGAGTCGAACTAATAAGAAGATTCCTGCAACCACCATGGTGCTTGAGTGTAGTAGGGCAGATACTGGCGTAGGGCCCTCCATGGCCGATGGCAGCCACGGGTGAAGCCCAAATTGGGCAGACTTACCTGCGGCGGCAACAATCAGGCCTAGGAGTGGGAAAGTAAGATCGAAGTCTTTGGAAGTGACAAAGATTTGTTGTATTTCTCAGGAGTTCAGTTTAGTGGCTATTCAGGCTATAGCAAAAATAAGGCCAATATCACCAATTCGGTTGTAAACCACGGCCTGAAGGGCCGCGGTGTTAGCGTCTGCTCGCCCTCCCCATCAGCCAATGAGAAGGAAGGATATAATACCCACTCCTTCTCAGCCGATGAATAGTTGGAATATATTGTTGGCTGTGACGAGGATAAGTATAGCCATAAGAAAGATTAATAAATATTTGAAAAATCGGCTGATGTGGGGGTCTGAATGTATGTACCATGAGGCGAACTCTAGAATAGATCATGTAACGTACAGGGCAATAGTTGTAAAAATAACAGAGTATTGGTCGAATTTAAAGCTTAGGTTAATTTCAAAGCATGTTGTATTTATTCAGGTCCACGATGAGATGATGGTTTCTGCCCCCTCGTTAAAGAACATAAACAATGGAAGCAGGCTGATAAAGAAAGAGAGCTTTACTGCCGAAGTAATATTTGGGACGGTTTGGTTGAGGGCTGAGTTGCCCTGTACTAGTGCCGTTACTAAAGCAAAAGATAAAATTATAAGGATGATGATTATACCGGAGTAAATAACAGGAGGGGCTTGCCACATTTTTACTCCTGCTTGGATTTGCACCAAGAGTTTTTGAATCCTAAGTCCAATGGATGAGCTGTTGTCCTACAGAAGTTGTTCGAGTGAGCTCTGGGGTTCAACCAAAGTCGCGGAGATTAGCAGTCTTCGTTGCTAGCGAGCCTCTCTCGGTGGGTAAGGGGAGATTAACCCCTGTCTTTAGAATCACAATCTAATATTTTACTAAACTATACCTACATGTGGCTCAACCCCAAACTAGTTCGGGCTTGAGCATGAGAAGGATTAGTGGAATAAGGTGGAGGGCCATAATTAAATGTTCTCGAGTGTGGGTGGGGTCTAAGGCAATGATATGTGCTGGAAGGGGGCCCCGTTGGGTTATGATAAACATATAAAGGGAGTAACTGACAGTAATGAGGGTTCCTGCTCCGGTTAATGCTAGGGTTCACCACGATCAGTTGAAAAGGGAGGTAATAATTAGTAATTCTCCCATAAGGTTTGGGAGGGGTGGTAGACCGAGGTTGGCAAGACTTGCAATAAATCATCACGTGGTTATTAGGGGGAGGGCCATTTGTAGTCCTCGGGCTAGAAGAAGTGTGCGATTGTGGGTTCGTTCATAGTTTGTATTAGCCAAACAAAATAGAGCGGAAGATGCAAGGCCGTGGGCAATTATAAGGATCAAGGCTCCGGATAGGCTTCACGGGGTTTGGATTAGAATAGCTGCTACAACTAGGCCCATGTGGCTTACGGAGGAGTAAGCGATTAGTGATTTTAGGTCTGTTTGTCGTAAGCAGATGGAGCCAGTTATAACTACACCTCACAGGGCAAAAATAATAAATGGATATCCCAAGTCTTTGGTTAGAGGGTCAAGTATGGCAATTATGCGGATTATACCGTAGCCCCCTAGTTTTAGAAGGACGGCAGCAAGAATTATGGATCCAGCAATAGGGGCTTCTACATGAGCTTTGGGGAGTCACAGGTGAACCCCGTAGAGTGGTATTTTTACAAGAAATGCTAGAAGGCAGCTTGCTCATCATAGTTTGTCAGCAAAAGTAGCAAGTTGAAATGGGTCTGAGTATTGAATAGTCAAAAGGGATAATGTTCCTGCGTTGTTTTGAAGAAGAAGGAGGGCAACAAGTAGGGGCAGGGAACCTGCGAGGGTATAAAAGAGGAAATATACTCCCGCGTTTAAACGTTCGGCTTGGTTTCCCCACCGGGTAATAATTACAAGCGTTGGAATAAGGGTGGCTTCAAATATGACATAAAACATAATGATTTCGGTAGCGCCAAAAGCTAGAATAAGGAAAATCTGAAGTGATGTTAGTAGGGTGATATATGCTCGCTGGCGGTTGTATGGCTCATTTGCTGTGTGATTCTGGCTGGCAATAATCATGAGAGGTAGTAACCAGCAGGTTAAGACAAGCAGTGGGGTGGATAAAGAGTCTGTGGCTAAATAGTAGTTTAGGCTGGTTCACCCCGTTTCGTTTATGTTAGCGAACCAGGTTAGGCTAAATACGGCGATAATAAGGCTATGGGCTAGTGTGGAGGGCCATAATCAGTTGGTTTTAACAAGCCATGTTGTTGGAATTAGCATAAGAGTTGGGATTAAAATCTTTAGCATTGCAGGAGGTTTAGATTTTGGAGATGATCTGTGCCGTGAGTTCGTGCAGCGGCAACTAGAAGGGCAAGTCCTGCACTCGCTTCACAGGCTGAAAAAGCCAGGAGGAGCATAGGGGCCCCTGAGAAGTTTGTTGAGTCTAGTTGAAGGGTTCATAAAGATAAGGCGATAAATAGAGATAATATCATTCCTTCAAGACAGAGTAGGGCAGACAGCAAATGGGTTCGGTGGAAGGCCAGGCCAGTTAGGCCCAGTATGAAGGCCGAAGAGAAGGCAAAGTGAACGGGGGACATTAGGTAGTTGTGGACTTTAACCACAGGTTTTTGAGCCGAAATCAAAGGTTTTACTTAAACTAACTTCCTACTCGGCTCACTCCAGGCCCCCTTGTATTCATTCGTAGATAAGTCCTAAAGTTAGGAGGGCAAGTACTGCGGTTGCTCATAAAAAGGTAAGAAGGGGTGTAGCTAGTTGATCCCCTCAGGGCAGGGGAAGGAGAAGGGCGATTTCTAAATCAAAGAGAAGGAAAAGGATGGCTACAAGAAAGAAGCGTAGGGAGAATGGGAGACGGGCGGAGCCTAGAGGGTCGAAGCCGCATTCGTAGGGGGATAGTTTCTCGTGGTCTGGGGTTATTTGCGGTAGTCAGAAGGATACTAGGGCTAGTACAATGGAAAGTGCGGCTGTAATGGTGACCACAGTTGTTACTAAATTCATTATCTTTCCTTGGATTTTAACCAAGACCGGGTGATTGGAAGTCACTTATACTAAATTGGTACTAGAAAGATTAGGATCCTCATCAGTAGATAGAGATGTATAGGAAAAGCCAAACAACGTCTACGAAGTGTCAGTATCAGGCAGCAGCTTCAAATCCGAAGTGGTGCTCAGCTGTGAAATGGTGTCGAATTTGACGTAGAAGACAAACAGCTAAAAATGAAGAGCCGATAATGACATGTAGTCCGTGAAAGCCTGTAGCGACAAAGAAAGAAGATCCATAAACCCCGTCTGCAATTGTGAAGGGGGCTTCGTAGTACTCTATTCCTTGAAGGAAGGTAAAGTAGAACCCCAGTAGGATGGTTAGGGTGAGTGACTGAATGGCTTGTTTTCGTTCCCCTTCTATGATGCTGTGGTGGGCTCAGGTGACTGTAACCCCGGATGCAAGGAGAACGGCGGTGTTTAGAAGGGGTACTTCAAAGGGGTCTAGGGTGGTGATGCCAGTGGGTGGTCAGCAGCCCCCGAGTTCAGGTGTGGGGGCAAGGCTTGAGTGGTAGAAGGCTCAGAAGAATCCAAGGAAGAAGAAAACTTCGGAAGTAATAAATAAGACTATGCCGTAGCGTAGGCCTTTTTGGACTGGTGGTGTGTGGTGTCCTTGAAAGGTTCCTTCTCGTACAATATCCCGTCATCATTGATATATGGTTAGGAGGAGAAGGGCTAACCCTAGGCTTATTAAGGTTGTAGATTGAAAGTGGAATCAGGTTGCTAGGCCTGAGGTTATTAGTAGAGCGGCAATTGCGCCTGTTAGTGGTCAAGGGCTGGGGTCGACTATGTGGTAGGGGTGTGCTTGATGGGTCATTAAACGTTTTCTTGTAAGTAGAGGGTTAGTAGAAGAACAAATACGTATGCTTGGATTATAGCTACGGCTACTTCAAGGAGGGTGAGTAAGAATAGGACGACGGTAACAGCGATGGCCACAGCTGGTATAAGGGATAGAAGAACAAAGCTTGCCGTGGCGATTAGCTGAATTAATAGATGTCCCGCCGTGAGATTGGCTGTTAGTCGGACACCCAGGGCTAAAGGACGAATAAACAGGCTAATTGTTTCGATGATAATTAGGACGGGGATGAGAGGACCAGGGGTACCTTCTGGAAGAAGGTGGCCTAGAGCATGGGTAGGTTGATTTCGTATGCCAATAATAACAGTAGCGAGCCAGAGGGGTGTTGCAAGGCCTAAATTAATTGAGAGCTGGGTGGTAGGGGTGAAGGTGTAGGGTAGAAGGCCTAGCATATTTAATGTAATTAAAAAGATTATTAAGGAAGTTAATAAGGCTGCTCATTTATGTCCTCCAAGATTAATGGGGAGAAGAAGTTGTTGCGTAAAACGGTTAACGAATCAGCTTTGGAGGTTAAGGAGGCGGTTATTCGTTCATCGGGCGGTGGGAGTAGGGAAAAGGATTCATGGGAGGGCAATAGCAATGGCTGCTAGAGGAATTCCTAGAAAGACGGGGCTTATAAATTGGTCAAAGAAGCTTAAGGTCATGGTCAGGTTCAGGGGTCTGTAAAGCGTTTTTCGGCGCTTTGCAGAGTGGGTTCGTTGGAGAATACGTGAGCTATCACTTTGGGTGGGATAACAATTAGGAAAACTAATCAAGAGAAGATTAGTATAGCAAACCAAGGCGATGGGTCTAGTTGGGGCATGTCGCTAGGGGTGGTCGGGAGTCACCAGTCTTTAGCTTAAAAGGCTAACGCTAGGCCCTGTTTAGCTTCTTAGCGAGGCGTCTTCGAGCATTCGGGATGATCAGTCTTCCAAGTGGATTATGGGGACTGCTTCAACTACGATGGGTATAAAGCTGTGGTTTGCTCCGCACATTTCAGAGCATTGACCGTAAAAAATTCCAGGACGTGATGCGATGAAAGCTGTTTGGTTTAAGCGTCCTGGGACGGCGTCTATTTTGATTCCAAGTGAAGGGACTGCTCATGAATGAAGAACATCATCAGCAGAGACTAGAACACGGATCGGAGATTCTGCAGGAATAACCATGCGGTGATCTGTTTCTATTAGTCGGAATTGACCAGGGGCTAAGTCTTGTGTGGGGATTATGTAAGCGTCAAAGCCAAGGTCTTCATAGTCTGTGTATTCGTAGCTTCAGTATCATTGGTGACCCACAGCTTTGATGGTTAGAAGGGGGTTGTTAACTTCATCCATAAGGTAGAGGATTCGGAGGGAGGGGAGAGCAATTAGGATCAGAATGATTGCTGGAAGAATGGTTCAGATAATTTCGATTTCTTGAGAATCTAAGATGTACTTATTGGTTAGCTTGGTTGAGACTATAGCCACAATAATATATAGGACCAAAGTGCTGATTAAGAATACAATCATTAAGGTGTGGTCGTGGAAGTGGAGAAGTTCTTCTATAACAGGTGAAGCTGCGTCCTGAAATCCTAGTTGTGAGGGATTGGCCATTTAAGGGGGGGGGGGGGGGTGCAAGACACGCGGGGTTTTAACCCACGATTCCGCCTTGACAAGGCGGTGTAATATTCTGCTTTACTAGTGTCTTATGAAGAAAGTGACAGAGCGGTTATGTGGTTGGCTTGAAACCAGCACACGGGGGTTCAACTCCTCCCTTTCTCGTTAGTTTGATTGAACTTGAACAAATGCAGGCTCTTCAAAGGTGTGGTGGGGTGGAGGGCAGCCGTGAAGTCATTCAACGTTGGTTGTTGTTAATTCGACTGCTAAAACTTCACGTTTAGCAGCAAATGCTTCTCAAATAATAAATAAGAACATAATTACTGCAACTAAAGATACTAGGGATCCAATTGAGGACACTGTGTTTCAGAGGGTGTAGGCATCTGGGTAGTCTGAGTACCGCCGAGGCATTCCTGCTAGGCCTAGGAAATGTTGGGGGAAGAAAGTTAGGTTTACACCTGCAAATATAACACCAAAGTGGACTTTCGTTCAAGTGCTGTGAAGGGTATAACCTGAGAATAGGGGGAATCAGTGTACAAATCCTGCAATAATAGCAAACACAGCCCCCATAGATAGTACGTAGTGGAAGTGGGCAACAACGTAGTAGGTGTCGTGCAGGACGATATCTAGGGAAGAGTTGGCAAGAACAATGCCTGTTAGACCTCCGACGGTGAAAAGAAAAATGAAGCCTAGTGCTCATAGAAGAGGAGTCTCTCATTTGATTGAGCCCCCGTGGAGTGTTGCTAATCAGCTAAAGACTTTAACACCAGTTGGAATTGCGATGATCATTGTAGCGGAGGTAAAGTAGGCTCGAGTGTCTACATCCATGCCCACTGTAAACATGTGGTGAGCTCATACGATAAACCCGAGTAGACCGATGGCCATTATTGCTCAAACCATGCCCATGTACCCGAAAGGTTCTTTCTTGCCGGAGTAGTATGCAACAATGTGGGAGATTATTCCGAAGCCTGGAAGGATGAGGATATAAACTTCAGGGTGGCCAAAGAATCAGAATAAGTGTTGGTAGAGGATTGGGTCTCCACCCCCTGCTGGGTCAAAGAAGGTGGTGTTTAGGTTGCGGTCTGTAAGGAGCATGGTAATACCAGCTGCAAGAACGGGAAGGGAAAGTAGAAGTAGGACTGCAGTGATGAGAACAGATCAGACGAATAGGGGTGTCTGATATTGAGAGATAGCGGGAGGTTTCATATTAATAACTGTGGTAATAAAGTTAATTGCTCCAAGAATTGAAGAAATTCCTGCTAGGTGAAGGGAGAAGATTGTTAGGTCAACCGAGGCACCTGCGTGCGCTAAGTTTCCGGATAGAGGAGGGTAGACTGTTCAGCCTGTCCCCGCCCCGGCTTCAACCCCTGAGGAGGCTAGGAGGAGTAAGAAGGAAGGTGGAAGGAGTCAGAAGCTTATGTTATTCATCCGTGGGAACGCCATATCGGGTGCGCCGATCATCAATGGGATCAGCCAGTTACCGAAGCCTCCGATCATGATTGGTATAACTATAAAAAAGATTATTACGAAAGCATGGGCTGTAACAATTACGTTGTAGATCTGGTCATCACCTAGGAGGGCCCCAGGTTGGCTGAGCTCAGCTCGAATTAGAAGACTTAAGGCTGTTCCGACTATGCCGGCCCAGGCACCGAATACTAGATAGAGGGTGCCGATATCTTTGTGATTGGTTGAGAAGAATCATCGTGTGATGGCCACAGGTAGGATGGCTGAGTTTTAAGCGGTGGATTGTAGCTCCATGCACAGAGGTTTAATTCCTCTTCTTACCAGGCCCCAGGGTGTTACATATAAGATTGCAAATCTTAAGAGGCAGACTAACCCCTGCTGGGGCTTTCCCCGCCTTCTACGCCTGACAAGGCGGGGAAAGTAGCTGGATGCCCGCTGGTTTAAGCGCTTAGCTGTTAACTAAGAATTTGCAGGATCGAGGCCTGCCTAGCTAGAAAGGTTTTAGCTTAATTAAAGTGCCTGCTTTGCATGCAGGAGATGTGGGGTAGTATCTCGCAAGTCTTATCAGGGTCTGGGAGGGTCTAACTCCCGCTTAGGGCTTTGAAGGCCCTTGGTCTAATTAGCCTAAGTCCCCAAATAGTAAGTAGTGCAACTGTAGCTGGGGCCAGGGGCAGAAGCAAAAGTGTTGCTGCGGCTGAGATTGCTAGGGGTATAGTAATCTGAGTGGATGGGAGTCGTCAGGCGGATGTTGCGGTTACGTTGTTTGGTGAAATAGTAAGTGCTATAGCGTAGGATAGTCGTAGATAAAAATAAAGGCTTAATAGAGCTGCGAACGCAGCTAGTGTAGCGACTGTTGCAAGTTCTTGTTTGGTCAGTTCTTGTAGGATAAGTCATTTAGGCATAAATCCTAAAAGCGGTGGAAGTCCGCCTAATGAGAGAAGAATAAAGGGGGTCAGAGAGGTAAGGGCTGGTGCTTTAGTTCAAGAAGTTGCTAGTGAATTGATAGTGGTTGAGCTATTAAGTTTAAACACCAGGAAAGCGGGGAAAGTTATGACAAAATATGTAATTAGTGTGAGAAGTGTGAGGGAGGGGGAGAAGTGCATAACAAGTGTTATTCAGCCAAGGTGGGCAATGGAGGAATAAGCCAGGATCTTTCGCAGTTGTGTTTGGTTGAGTCCCCCTCAACCCCCAACAAGGGTGGAGGTTAGTCCTAAGATAACAACTAGGGTGGAGTTTGTTGGGTGAATTTGTAAGAGTAGGGCGAAAGGGGCTAGTTTTTGTCAGGTGGACATAATTAGTCCAGTAGTTAAATCTAACCCCTGAAGGACCTCAGGCAGTCAGGAGTGTAAGGGGGCTAGTCCAATTTTAAGTGCTAGGGCTAGGGTAATAAGGGTAATTGGGAGGGGGTGGGTTATTTGTTGAATGTCCCATTGTCCTGTTATTCAAGCATTGGTTGTGCTAGCAAAGAGAAGTATTGCGGCCCCTGTGGCCTGTGTAAGAAAGTACTTAGTGGTGGCTTCAACTGCTCGGGGGTGGTGATGTTGAGCTATAAGAGGAATGATGGCCAGAGTATTTATTTCTAAGCCCATTCATGCAAGGAGCCAGTGGGAGCTTGCGAAGGTAATAGTGGTGCCCAAGCCTAGGCCGAAAAGAAGTGTGGCTAAAATGAGTGGATTCATTAGTAGAGGAGGGAATTTAACCAACATGTTTGGGGTATGGGCCCAAAAGCTTAATTAGCTGACTCTACTAGGAAGTGGTGTAGTGGAAGCACTAAGAGTTTTGATCTCTTGAGGTAGGGTTCGAACCCCTTCTTTCTAAGGAGTCGGGGGGACTTTAACCCCCATGGTTCACTCTATCAAAGTGGCCCTTTACTTCAGGCACAGCTCCATCTTACACTTGGGGAGGAAGGCCAGCAAAAGCAATTGGAAGAGAAAGATGTCAAATGACCAAAGCGAGGGTAAGTGGGAGGAAGTTCTTTCAAATGAGGTGCATGAGTTGGTCGTATCGAAATCGGGGGTAGGAGGCTCGCACTCATAGGAATACGACGGATAATAGGGCTGCTTTGGTCATAAGGTTAACAGCAGTGAGCTCTGGCAAGGAGGGGATGTGATAGGCCCCTAAGAATAGAGTGGCGGATAGAGTATTTATTAGAAGGATATTTGCATACTCCGCTAGAAAAAAGAGGGCGAATGGACCTCCAGCATATTCTACATTGAACCCGGATACTAGCTCTGATTCCCCCTCAGTGAGGTCAAAGGGAGCTCGATTAGTCTCAGCTAGGGTAGAGATGTACCATATAGCTGCGAGGGGTCAAGCAGGGACAATTAATCATACGCTCTCTTGGGCAACGTTGAAGGTTTGTAGAGTGAAACCACCTGTAAAGATAATGATGTTTAGTAAAATTAGGCCTAAACTTACCTCGTAAGAGATGGTTTGGGCCACGGCCCGTAGGGCTCCAATCAGGGCGTATTTAGAATTGGAGGCTCAGCCTGAGCCTAAGATGGAATATACTGCTAAGCTTGAAAGAGCTAGGACAAACAAGATCCCCAAGTTGAGGTCAATAACGGGGTGGGGAATTGGTATAGGTGCTCAAAGGGCTAAGGCTAAGGTTAAAGCTAGGATAGGGGCTAATAGGAAAAGTAGAGGAGAAGCTGTAGAGGGCCGAATGGGCTCCTTAATGAATAGTTTAAGCCCATCAGCGATTGGTTGAAGAAGGCCATAAGGGCCAACAATATTAGGACCCTTACGAAGTTGTATATACCCCAGCACTTTTCGTTCAAGAAGTGTTAAGAAGGCAACGGCTAGTAGTACCGGGACGATGAACGTTAGAGGGTTAATGATATGGGTAATAATAGTAGAGATCATGGTTGAGGGGAGGACTTGAACCTCCGTAGAAAGGGCTTAGGCCTTTCGCAGTTACCGGGCTCTGCCACCCCAACATGCCGAAATCTTCGGCACAGGGATATGCCCTCTTGCCTATTTTAGTTAAATTCATTAGGTAAGGGTGAGGCATACCAGAGGTATAGGCCTCCTCCTCTCGGTCCTTTCGTACTAGAGAAGAGCACTGCATAGATAGAAACTGACCTGGATTACTCCGGTCTGAACTCAGATCACGTAGGACTTTAATCGTTGAACAAACGAACCCTTAATAGCGGCTGCACCATTAGGATGTCCTGATCCAACATCGAGGTCGTAAACCCCCTTGTCGATATGGGCTCTAAAAGAGGATTGCGCTGTTATCCCTAGGGTAACTAGGTCCGTTGATCGGCTTTGCCGGATCTTTTTGGTCAGAAATTCTGTTTATTAGAGTTGTAACTCTCAGCTGTAGGAGGGGTGCTCCCATTCCACACGGGGGTTATTTAGTTCCCCGCGGTCGCCCCAACCAAAGACATCAGGGTGGGTTCCATTTGGTTCAATCCTTTGTTTAGGGGTCATTGACATGATCCACTTTAGTGTCTAAAGCTCCATAGGGTCTTCTCGTCTTATGTATTTATCCCCGCTTCTGCACGGGGAGATCAATTTCATTGACTGGAAAAAGGAGACAGCTAAGCCCTCGTTATGCCATTCATACAGGTCTTCATTTAAAAGACAAGTGATTGCGCTACCTTCGCACGGTCAAAATACCGCGGCCGTTAAACTTATAGTCACAGGGCAGGCGGGACCTCTTATTTCTTGGTTACAAGAGGCGATGTTTTTGGTAAACAGGCGAGGCTTTATGTGTTTGCCGAGTTCCTTCTTTTTCTTTTAGTCTTTCCCGGTGGCACACCTGTGTGGGGTTAACGGTTTAAAATTGGATGGTTTTCTTGTTATTTAGTTTATCATCCAGGTCCCTCTTTGATTGGGGTCGTTAAAGGTCGGCGGGTTGTCCGTTCCGATGTACACGTGTGCGGGGAGGGAGGCGTTGGCTCCCTTATTACTCATATTAGCATAATCACTCCCATGGGGGCATGGGACGGTCCATTATGGTTAGGGGGATAAGATTGGTTGATCCGGATGGGGGGTTAATTAGGGTACTTGAGCTTTGACGCTTTCTTTGGGGGTGGCTGCTTTCAAGCCCACCGGAGTACTCTCCTTTGTCTTATTATGATCTTTACCCTCCTGTTAAAGTTGTATCTTTGCTCAAAGGGGCTGTACCCCCTTTGACTAACTTTCCTGGTTTCTTAGGTTCATCAGTAGGTGTTAATCTAATGCGAAAAGAGAAGCCTGGAAGCTGAACTTCTATTCATTTCTTGGACAACCAGCTATAACTAGGTTCGGTAGGTTTATCACCTCTACTCGAAGCTCTTCCCACTCTTTTGCAACAGAGACGGGTGTGCCCTATTAATAGGCTGTCTTGGAGTAGCTCACGTAGTTTCGGGGCATTAAACTATAGTTCTCTTTGCTTAAGTTACACTTGCTAAATCATGATGCAAAAGGTACGAGGTTTAATCTCTGCTTTTCTTAGCTTCTCTGGATTATTTCACTTCTCTTTCAGCGTTCCCTTGCGGTACTTTCTCTATTGCGCCTGTATCCTTTTCTATCGCCTATACTAAGGGGGAAAAATGGTTTGTTTAAACTTAAAATTAGTGTCTTTTGGGGTTATAAATATCGTTTTGTTGAAGTTGTTTGAGTGGGCTAGCTGTTAGGCATCAGGGCGATCCGATTTGCACGGATGACTTCTCAGTGTAAGGGAGATGCTTTGCTATCTTAGCTACGCTCTGCTTTTCCAAGTGCACCTTCCGGTACACTTACTATGTTACGACTTGCCTCCCCTTTGCAATTATTAGTTTTTAGTTAATTGTATTATTAGGCTTGGGGAGAGTGACGGGCGATGTGTGCGCGCTTCAGGGCCAATTTCAGTAGAACACTCTATTTTCTACTTACTGCTAAATCCTCCTTCAGATGTACGTTTCAGGACATCATTCGTGTTCGCTGTTGTAGCGAATGTAGCCCATTTCTTCCCCCTCCATACGCTACACCTCGACCTGACGTTCAGGGTTGTACCAGTTAAGCTTACTATTAGTCCCTCACAGGGTAAGCTGACGACGGTGGTATATAGGCGGTATTAACAAAGAGGGGTGAGGTTGAACGGGGGTTATCGGTTCTAGAACAGGCTCCTCTAGGTGGATCTAAAGCACCGCCAAGTCCTTTGGGTTTCAAGCTGATGCTTGTAGTCCCCGGGCGGATAGAGGTTGTAAAATTCTATCAATGTTTAGGGCTAGGCATAGTGGGGTATCTAATCCCAGTTTGTGCCGTAGCTTTCGTGGGTTCAGGTTTAATAAAGCCACCTTCGTGGTTGAACTTCTTACCCCCAGGTGCGTATAACAGCTTTGGGGACGTTCGGCTTTAGTTTTAATTTTAGCTTAACCACTCTTTACGCCGATGTTCATCAACTTGGGCCTCTCGTATAACCGCGGTGGCTGGCACGAGTTTTACCGGCCCTCTTAGCTTTAACTAAGTCAAGTTTTCACTTATAGCTTAATGTTTGTCACTGCTGAATTCCCTTGGGGGTGTGGCTAAGCAAGGCGTCGTGGGCTTCAAAGTGTGCCTGATACCAGCTCCTTGTTCCCGGACGGGGAACTGGGGGGCATTCTCACAGGGGTGCGGATACTTGCATGTGTAAGTATAGCTAAAGTTGATGTTAAAGTCAGGACCAAGCCTTTGTGCTTGCGAGGCTTTCTAGGGCCCATCTTAACATCTTCAGTGTTATGCTTTAATTAAGCTACGCTAGC